TTTTTATTATTTATAATAACATTTATAAATAATGGTACATAATTATTAATATAAATAAATTTAATTAAAATAAATAATTTATATGTATATATATAATTTATATAATATAAATAATTTATATAAATATATAAATTTATCAATATTAATAATTTATATAAAATAGGTGATATTAATTATAGACCTAATAGTCTTATAATTAAAAAAAAAATAAGATTTATTAATTAATAAATTATTTATATTAAATATATATATAATATATAAATAAATAATATTAAAAATTAATAATAATTTAAATATTTATATAATTATTTAAATTAAATTTAATTATTTTAATTAAATTTAAATAAAATAATTATAATTATATAAAATATAAAATTTTTAATTTTTAATATAATCATAATTAATTAATTTTATTTTAAATAATTATATTAAAAAAAAAAAAAAAAATTAGGGGAAAATTATGAGGAGGATTGTACTATATAAATTTAATATTTATATTTATAAATTAATAATTTATTATTATATTTAATAATAAAATTTAATTTTATTATTATTATTAAATTATTATTATTTATTATTAATAATTAATAAATAATATTATTTTATTCTAGTTAAATATTTTATTATTATTTTATTTTACATGTAAATTTTTGTAAGAATTATTATTAATTTTAAAAATTAATAAATTATTATTTATTCGCAGTAATTGATATTAATTATAAAAGAAATTTTGAATTAATAATAATATATAGTATTGGTAAAATTTGTGCCAGCTACTGCGGTTATACAAATGATGCAAATAAAAATTTTTAGTATTAGTTAAATTGTATTATTATTAATATTTATATAAATTTATTAGGTGAAATTTTTAAATTTATTTATTATTAATTTAAAATTTAATTTAAGCTATAAAAATTTTATAATAAACTAGGATTAGATACCCTATTATTAAAATTAAATAAATTTAAATACTAAAGTAGTATTAGTTATATTCTTAAAATTTAAAGAATTTGGCGGTGTTTTAGTCTATTTAGAGGAATCTGTTCTGTTATTGATAATCCACGTTGGACCTTACTTAAATTTGTTTATAATTTATATATCGCCGTCATCAGAATATATTATAAGATTAATAATTTTCTAAATATTTTATTAAATAAAATGTCAGGTCAAGGTGCAGTTTATGTTTAAGTAGAAATGGATTACAATAAATTTATTTATACGGATAATTTTTTGAAATAAAAATTTGAAGGTGGATTTAATAGTAATATAAAAAAGATTATTTATATGATTATAGCTCTAAAACATGCACACATCGCCCGTCGCTCTCATTTTTAAAATGAGATAAGTCGTAACATAGTAGATGTACTGGAAAGTGTATCTAGAATGACAATTTAAAGCTTAATTAGTAAAGTATTTCATTTACATTGAAAAGAAATTTGTGCAAATCAATTTAAATTGATAAAATTTATTTATTAATTATTTTTTTTTATTTATATTTATTAATTAAAATAATATTAAATTTTTTAGTTTTAGTAATTTATAATGAAATAATAATTTTAATTATAGTGTATTAGTATTTTAAAAGAATATTGAAATAATTTGAAAAATTTTTATTTTTAAAGAAAATTTAATTTATTGTACCTTGTGTATCAGGGTTTATTAAATAATAAATTATTATAATAATTTTTCTCGAATTTTAAAGATTTAATTATATATGAAAGTTATTGTGGAATAACTATTTTTAATATTTAATTAGAAATGAAACGTTAATCGTTTTAAAATATATCTAGTTTTTTAAGAAATAAATTTAATTTAGTTTATTTATTTTATTAAATTTATTAAATTAAATTTAATAAATAGATAAAATAATATTTTAAGGGATTAGCTTTAAAATAAATATTTATATTTTTTATAATTTTTAAATAAATATAAGCTTAAAAATAGCTATTATTAATAAATTTGTTATAATTTATTTTTTAAATAAAATTATTTATTTTAAATTAAATTTTTTATTAAAATTTAAATTTTAATAGAAAAAATTTATTAATTATGATAAAATTAGTATATTAATTTATAAGAAGTAATTAATTTGAAAGGTTTTAATGAAGAATTCGGCAAATTAAATATATTCACCTGTTTAACAAAAACATGTCTTTTTGTAATTTATTTAAAGTCTAGCCTGCCCACTGAAATTTAAAGGGCCGCGGTATTTTGACCGTGCGAAGGTAGCATAATCAATAGTCTTTTAATTGAAGGCTGGTATGAATGGTTGAATGAGATATATACTGTTTTTTTAAAATTTAAATAGAATTTTATTTTTTAGTTAAAAAGCTAAAATTAAATTAAAGGACGAGAAGACCCTATAGATCTTTATTTTTATAAATTATAAATTATAAAGAAATTTAAAATTTATATTTTAAATAAAATTTTACTGGGGTGGTATTAAAATTTAATTAACTTTTATTATAAATAAACATTGATTTATGAATATAAGATCCTGTATTATGGATTAAAAATTTAAGTTACCTTAGGGATAACAGCGTAATTTTTTTAGAGAGTTCATATCGATAAAAAAGATTGCGACCTCGATGTTGGATTAAGAGTTATTTTTAGGTGTAGAAGTTTAAAGTTTAGGTCTGTTCGACCTTTAGATTCTTACATGATCTGAGTTCAAACCGGCGTAAGCCAGGTTGGTTTCTATCCTTAATAATTTATTATATTGTAGTACGAAAGGACCTAATATAAAAAATATAATTTTATTTATTTGAAAATTATTAATATTAATTACTATTTTGGCAGATTAGTGCAATAAATTTAGAATTTATAAATATAATTAATAATTATAAATAGTATTGTTTATTTTTGATAAAATTATACCTTTAATTGGAAGATTATTATTAGTCATTTGTGTAATAGTAGGAGTTGCATTTTTAACTTTATTAGAACGTAAAGTATTAGGTTATATTCAAATTCGAAAAGGGCCTAATAAAGTAGGGTTTAATGGGTTATTACAACCTTTTAGTGATGCTGTAAAATTGTTTACTAAGGAACAAACATATCCATTATTATCTAATTATATTTCTTATTATTTTTCTCCTGTGTTTTCTTTATTTTTATCTTTATTAATTTGAATATGTATTCCTTATTTAATTAAATTATATTCTTTTAATTTAGGAATTTTATTTTTTTTATGTTGTACTAGTTTAGGTGTTTATGCTGTTATAATTGCAGGATGATCTTCAAATTCTAATTATGCATTATTAGGGGGATTACGAGCAGTTGCTCAAACTATTTCTTATGAAGTTAGTTTAGCTTTAATTTTATTAAGATTTATTTTTTTAATTAATAATTATAATTTTTTAAATTTTTATAATTATCAATCTTATATTTGATTTATTTTTTTTTGTTTTCCTTTAGGTTTAGTATGATTAGCTTCATGTTTAGCTGAAACTAATCGAACTCCTTTTGATTTTGCAGAAGGAGAATCAGAATTAGTTTCTGGGTTTAATGTAGAATATAGAAGAGGAGGGTTTGCTTTAATTTTTTTAGCTGAGTATTCAAGAATTTTATTTATGAGAATATTGTTTGTTGTTATTTTTTTAGGAGGAGATATTTATAGTTTTATATTTTTTTTAAAATTAACTTTTATTTCTTTTATTTTTATTTGAGTTCGAGGGACTTTACCTCGATTTCGATATGATAAATTAATATATTTAGCTTGAAAAAGATTTTTACCGTTATCTTTAAATTATTTATTTTTTTTTGTTGGGTTAAAAATTTTTTTTTATTCTTTATTATTTTAATGAATAAATTTTAGTATTAAAATTAATAGAAGACTTTACTTCTTTCTTATGTTTTCAAGACATATGCTATAAAAGCTTATTAATTAATTTAATAATTTATCTCAATATTTCGCTAATAAAGGATTGATAATAAAGTAAGAAAAATATAAAACAGTTAAAATTTGACCTGTTAATACATAAGGGTCTTCTACTGGGCGAGCACCAATTCATGTTAATAATGATGCAACAATAACTATATTTCAAAATAAAATTTGGTTTAATGGATAAAATTGTAATCCTCGGAATTTACTAGCATGAGTAAAAGGTAAAATTAATAAAATAGCAATAGATAAAACTAAAGCAATTACTCCTCCTAATTTATTAGGAATAGATCGTAAAATTGCATAAGCAAATAAAAAATATCATTCTGGTTGAATATGGACTGGGGTTACTAAAGGATTAGCAGGAATAAAATTTTCTGGGTCTATTAATAAATAATTAAATTTTCAAATAAAAGCAATTAAAATTCATAAAAATACAATAAATCCGAAAATATCCTTATAAATAAAATAAGGATGAAAAGGAATTTTATCCACATTACTATTTAATCCTAATGGGTTATTTGATCCTGTTTGGTGTAAAAATAATAAATGAATTATTATTAAGGCTAAAATAATAAAAGGAAAAATAAAGTGAAAAGTAAAAAATCGAGTTAAAGTTGCGTTATCCACTGCAAATCCTCCTCAAATTCATTGCACTAAATCTATTCCTAAATAAGGAACTGCTGACAATAAATTTGTAATTACTGTTGCTCCTCAAAATGATATTTGTCCTCAAGGTAATACATACCCTAAAAATCCAGTTGCTATTGTTAAAAATAAAATAATTACTCCTGTGTTTCATGTTATATGGTATAAATAAGATTCATAATAAACTCCTCGTCCTACGTGAATAAATAAACAAGCAAAAAAAAAAGAAGCACCATTAGCATGGCAAATTCGTAAAAATCATCCATTATTTACGTCTCGACAAATATGATTTACTCTATTAAAAGCTGTTTCAATATCTGCTGCGTAATGTATAGCTAAAAATAATCCAGTTAAAATTTGAAGTATTAAACATAAACCTAATAATGACCCAAAGTTTCATCAAGCTGAAATATTTGAAGGAGCAGGTAAATCTACTAATGCATTATTTGCAATTCTAATTAAAGGGTGAGATTTTCGAATTGGTTTGAACATTAATTTATTGGCCGTAAAGGACCATAAAATTTTTTTGTAATTTTTACTGTTACAAGAAGAGTTAAAAATAAATAATTAATTAATAATAAAGTAATAAGATTTGTAGGAAAGTTATATATTTTATTTAAAAATAAAATATTTTCGTTAATTAAGTTATTATTAAATGATAATTTTTCTATTTCTATATTTGAAATAAATTGTTCAATTAAAGATTTATCTAAAATAAAAAATATAAAAGTTAAAAATAAAAAAATAAATAAACTTAATATCGTTAAATTAAAAGATATAGAAAACATTTCATTTGAAGATAAAGAAGTTACATAAATAAATAAAATTAATATTCCCCCTAAAAAAATTAAAAATAAAATATAAGAAAATCAAAAAGTTTTTACATAAATTCCTGTTAATAAACAAGTTAAAAAAGTTTGAGTTAATAATATTAATCCTATAGATAAAGGATGTTTTATTTGTATAAAAATAAATCTAATAATTAAACAAATTGATATAATGATTAATTTTGTAATTTCAAGAAATAGTTTATATAAAATATTAACTTTGGGAGTTATTGAAAAAGAGGTTTCTTTTTTCTTGAAGTTTAAAAAGAAATGTTCTTATTTTTAGTTTACAAGACTAATGTTTTTATTAAACTATTTAAACATTTTAATGGCAAATATATTTTTAATATTTTATTTATCTATAATTATATTTTTATTTGGGTGTATAGTATTTGTTTCAAATCGAAAACATTTATTATCTACTTTATTAAGTTTAGAATATATAGTTTTAAGTTTATTTATTTTTTTATTTTTTTATTTAAATTTTATAAATTATGAAACATATTTTAGTATATTTTTTTTAACTTTTTGTGTTTGTGAAGGAGTATTGGGGTTATCTATTTTAGTTTCAATAATTCGAACTCATGGTAATGATTATTTTCAAAGTTTTTCAATTTTACAATGTTAAAGTTAGTTTTTATAATAATTTTTATATTTCCTTTATCTTTTTTAAAAAATTTTTATTGAACGGTTCAAAATTTAATTTTTTTATTAGGTTTTATTTTTATAATTAACTTAAGTTCTATAAATTATTTTAATTATATTTCTTATTATTTTGGATTAGATATAATTTCTTATGGTTTAATTTTATTAAGTTTTTGAATTTGTGGGTTAATATTAATAGCTAGAGAAAAAGTTTTAGTTATAAATAATTATGAAAAATTATTTATTTTTATAATTTTATTTTTATTATTAATATTAGTATTAACCTTTAGTTCAATAAGAATATTTATATTTTATTTATTTTTTGAAGCTAGATTAATTCCAACTTTATTTTTAATTTTAGGATGAGGGTATCAACCAGAACGATTACAAGCTGGTGTTTATTTATTATTTTATACTTTATTAGCTTCATTGCCTTTATTAGTAGGTATTTTTTATATTTTAAATTTTATAAATACTTTATCTTTTACTTTATTATTAAATTATAGTTTTTTAAATATAAATTTATTATATTTATCTTTAATTTTTGCTTTTTTAGTTAAAATACCTATATTTTTAGTACATTTATGATTACCAAAGGCTCATGTTGAAGCTCCTGTATCTGGTTCTATAATTTTAGCAGGTATTTTGTTAAAATTAGGAGGGTATGGGTTATTGCGAATATTTTCTTTATTACAAGTATCTGGTGTTAAATATAATTATTGATGAATTAGTGTTAGATTAGTAGGAGGGGTTTTAATTAGATTAGTTTGTTTACGACAAACTGATTTAAAGGCTCTAATTGCTTATTCTTCTGTAGCTCATATAGGAATTGTATTAAGAGGGCTATTAACTATAACTTATTGAGGTTTAACGGGATCTTATGCATTAATAATTGCTCATGGATTATGTTCTTCAGGATTATTTTGTTTAGCTAATATTTCTTATGAACGAATAGGAAGACGAAGTTTATTAATTAATAAGGGGTTATTAAATTTTATACCGACATTAAGTTTATGATGATTTTTGTTATGTTCTGGTAATATAGCAGCTCCCCCTACTTTAAATTTATTAGGAGAAATCTCTTTATTAAATAGAATTGTTAGTTGATCTTGAGTAAGTATAATTATATTAGCTTTTTTATCTTTTTTTAGAGCTGCATATTCTTTATATTTATTTGCTTATAGACAACATGGAAAGGTTTATTCTGGGGTTTATTTTTTTTCAATTGGTAACATCCGAGAATTTTTATTATTAATATTACATTGACTTCCTTTAAATTTATTAATTTTAAAAAGTGGGTTTTGTATATTATGAATTTATTTAAATAGTTTAATAAAAATATTGATTTGTGGTGTCAATGATATGAATTTTCATTTTAGATCGTGAATTATTTAATTAATTATTGTAAAATTAGTTTTTATTTTTTGTTATCAATTAGAATTTCATTATTTTTAATTAGTTTGAAATTTTTATTAAAAGATTTAGTTTATTTTATTGAATGAGAAATTTTAAGATTACAATCAATATCTATTGTTATAACTTTTTTATTTGATTGAATAAGTTTAATATTTATATCTTTTGTGTTATTAATTTCTTCTTTAGTTATTTTTTATAGAAAACAATATATAGAAGAAGATTATAATATTAATCGTTTTATTTTATTAGTTTTAATATTTGTTATATCAATAATAATATTAATTATTAGACCTAATTTAATTAGAATTTTATTAGGTTGAGATGGGTTAGGGTTAGTTTCTTATTGTTTAGTTATTTATTTTCAAAATGTTAAATCTTATAATGCAGGAATATTAACAGCTTTATCTAATCGAATTGGAGATGTTGCGTTATTGTTGGCTATTGCTTGAATATTAAATTATGGAAGATGAAATTATATTTTTTATTTAGAAATAATAGGGAAAAATACAGAAATAATAATTATTGGAGGTCTTGTTATATTAGCCGCAATAACAAAAAGTGCTCAAATTCCTTTTTCTTCTTGATTACCCGCAGCTATAGCTGCTCCTACTCCGGTGTCTGCCTTAGTTCATTCTTCTACTTTAGTAACTGCTGGGGTTTATTTATTAATTCGTTTTAATGTCTTATTAATAGATTGATGAATAGGACAATTTTTATTATTAATTTCTGGATTAACTATATTTATAGCAGGATTAGGAGCTAATTTTGAATTTGATTTAAAAAAAATTATTGCTTTATCAACTTTAAGTCAATTAGGGTTAATAATAAGAATTTTATCTATAGGATTTTATAAACTAGCTTTTTTTCATCTTTTAACACACGCTCTTTTTAAGGCATTATTATTTATATGTGCCGGTTCAATTATTCATAATATAAAAAATTCTCAAGATATTCGAATAATAGGAAGATTAAGAATAAGTATGCCTTTAACATGTAGATGTTTTAATGTAGCCAATTTAGCTTTATGTGGGATACCTTTTTTAGCTGGGTTTTATTCAAAGGATTTAATTTTAGAAATAGTAATACTGTCTTATGTAAATTTTTTTTCTTTTTTTCTTTTTTTTTTTAGTACAGGATTAACTGTATGTTATTCATTTCGTTTAGTTTATTATTCTATAACTGGTGATTTTAATAGAAGTGTTTTACATCCTTTAAATGATACAGGATGAACTATATTATTTAGAATTTTTTTTTTAATAATTATAGCAGTAATTGGGGGAAGAATATTAAGATGATTAATATTTTTAAATCCAAGAATAATTTGTTTACCTTTAGATATAAAAATATTGACTTTATTTGTTTGTTTATTAGGAGGGTTAGTTGGATATTTAATAAGAAATGTTAAATTATTTTTTGTTAATAAGGCTTTATATTATTATAATTTTAGTAATTTTGTTGGGTCTATATGATTTATGCCAATTATTTCTACTATTGGTGTTATTAATTACCCATTAAATTTAGGATTATATTCATATAAAAGTTTTGATCAAGGATGAAGAGAATTTTTTGGAGGACAAATAATTTATAATCAATTAAAAAATTATTCTTTATATTTACAAGAATTTCAAATAAATAGTTTAAAAATTTATTTATTAAGTTATATATTATGATTTATTATTTTATTAATACTAATTGTATTAGTAAATTAATTTAAATAGCTTATATTTAGAGCATGACACTGAAGATGTTAGGGAGATTAATTTAATCTTTAAATATTTATAAAAAATAAATTTTTATTTTTACATTGAAAATGTAATGTTTTTATTAAACTATATAAATTGAAATATGTTGATCAAGAAAAAGCTGCTAACTTTTATCTTTAATGGTTTAATTCCATTTATATTTCTTTTAATTGGAATTTAAATATTCAATTTTATCATTAACAGTGATATACCTCTTTTTGGTTTCAATTAAATAAGGTAAATTGAAAATTCAATACTTTTTAAATGCAAATTAAATGTTATAGTTAACTACTACCCTAAAATATGGGTGAATTTCACCTAAGATTAGGCCGAAACTAATTGCAATTTATCGCTTCATATTTAATTATTTCATTCTAATGCTCCTTGATTTCATTCATGGTATAAACCAATTAATAAAATAAAAATAAAAAAAAGTCTTGTAATTGTTCAATTTATTAAATTTGATGATTTAATAATTATTACTATTGGTAATAATAAAGCAATTTCTACATCAAAAATTAAAAAAATAATTGCAATTAAAAAAAATCGTAAAGAAAATGGTAATCGAGAAGAGTTTATTGGGTCAAATCCACATTCAAAAGGAGAACATTTTTCTCGATCTAATAATGTTTTTTTTGATAATAATGTTGCTAATAGTATTACTACAATAGTAATAATAAAAATAATTGTTGTTATGATAGATAATAATAAAATTATTTATACTAAAATTATTTAGTCCTTGTGATTGGAAGTCACATATACAAATATATACTTTATAAATATCTACCTCATCAATAAATAGAAATATATAAAAATAATCATACTACATCTACAAAATGTCAATATCAAGCTGCTGCTTCAAATCCAAAATGATGATTTTTTGAAAAGTGGAAATTAATGTGTCGTAAAAAACAAATTAATAAAAATGTTGTTCCAATTAATACATGTAATCCATGAAATCCTGTTGCTATATAAAATGTTGACCCGTATACTGCATCTGCAATTGTAAAAGGAGCTTCAATATATTCATAAGCTTGTAGAATAGAAAAATAAATTCCTAAAATAATAGTAAAAAATAAACCTTGTGTTGATTGAGAATGATTACTTTCTATTAATGCGTGATGAGCTCATGTTACTGTTACTCCTGAAGCTAATAAAATAGCTGTATTTAAAAGAGGAATTTGAAAAGGGTTAAAAGCAATAATTCCAACAGGAGGTCATGTTATACCTAATTCAATTGTTGGAGAAAGACTACTATGAAAAAATGCTCAAAAAAAAGAAATAAAAAAGAATACTTCTGAAACAATAAATAAAATTATTCCTCATCGTAAACCAATTGTTACATTAAATGTATGTAGTCCTTGGAATGTCCCTTCTCGAGAAATATCTCGTCATCATTGATATATTGTTAAAATTGTAATTACATTTCCTAAAACAAATAAAGTTATTGTGTATTGGTGGAATCACTGTACTAGTCCAGAAACTGTAGTTATTGCTCCAATTGCTCCTGTTAAAGGTCAAGGACTATAATCTACTAAATGAAAAGGGTGATTTGCATGTGTTGACATTAATTAACTTCTCTTGAATAAAGAGTACTTAAAACTGCAAAAACATATGATTGAATAATTGCAACCGCAGATTCTAACACTAATAAAGCAATTTGTGTTGTTAAAATTAAAGATAAAATAATATAATTAGTTGTTATTGGTCCTGTATTTCCTAATAAAGTTAGTAATAAATGTCCAGCAATTATGTTAGCTGTAAGTCGGACTGCTAAAGTTCCTGGTCGAATTACGTTACTAATAGTTTCAATACATACCATAAAAGGTATTAATACAGGAGGGGTACCTTGAGGTACTAAATGAGCAAATATATGTTGAGTATGATTAATTCATCCATATAATATAAATCTTAATCATAATGGAAAAGCTAAAGCTAATGTTAAAGTTAAATGACTTGTACTTGTAAAAATATAAGGAAATAACCCTAAAAAATTATTAAATATAATTAAAGAAAATAAAGAAATAAATATTAATGTACTTCCATTATGACCTGAAGGACCTAATAATGTTTTAAATTCTTTGTGTAAGGTTAATAAAATATTATTTCAAATTACTTGAAAACGATTAGGAAGTAATCAAAAAGACACTGGAATTAATAATAATCCTAAAAATGTTCTTAATCAATTTAAAGAAAGATTTAAAATTGTTGTTGAAGGATCAAATACAGAAAATAAGTTTGTTATCATTTTCAATTTAGTTTATTAAATTTAATATTTAAAGATTGAGAAGTTTTTGTTGGGGTATAAGAAAAACAAAAGTAATTTAAAATATTAAAAATTACTAAAGTAATTGAAAAAACAAAAAATAAAATTAATCAATTAATTGGTGCTATTTGTGGAATTAAAAAATATTAGATTAAAACTAATTTTTTTAGTTTGACATACTAAGGTTTTTATAAAACTAATTTTTTATTAGTTTAGTTTTCATTAGAAGTAAGTGCTAATTTACTATAATATGATTTAAGAGATCATTACTTGCTTTCAGTCATCTAATGAATTAGTTATATTAGTAATTCATTTAATAAAATAATTTATTGGAATTCTTTCGATTACAATAGGTATAAAACTATGATTTGCTCCACAAATTTCAGAACATTGACCAAAAAATAAACCTGGTCGGTTAATTAAAAAATTAATTTGATTTAATCGACCGGGAGTAGCATCTACCTTAACTCCTAAAGATGGAACAGTTCAAGAATGAAGAACATCTGTAGCTGTAACTAAAATTCGAATTTGGTTATTTATAGGTAAAACAACACGGTTATCTACATCTAATAATCGAAAACTATTTGTTTCAAGTTCATTTGTTGGAATTATATATGAATCAAATTCTAAATTTAAAAAATCAGAATATTCATAACTTCAATATCATTGGTGTCCAACAGATTTAAGAGTAATTGAAGGAGTATTAATTTCGTCTATTAAATATAATAATCGTAAAGAAGGGAATGCAATAAATATTAAAATAATTGCAGGTAAAACTGTTCAAATAATTTCAATAGTTTGCCCATGAAGAAGATATCGATTAGTAAATTGATTAAATATTAATATTCCTATAATGTATCCTACTAAAATAGTAATTATTGTTAAAATAAGAAGAGTGTGATCATGAAAAAAATTTAATTGTTCTATTAAAGGGGAGGAACTATCTTGTAATCCTAAATTTGCTCATGTTGCCATTTTCTAACAAAAGATAAAATCTTTATATATGAAGCTTAAATTCATTGCACTAATCTGCCATATTAGAAATTATTAGTTAATAATGGTAATTCTGCGTAAGTATGTTCGGCAGGGGGAAGAGTATGGTATCATTCAATAGAAGACGAAAGTTGTATTGGAAATGCCGGAGTTCGTTGAGTAATTATACTTTCTCAAATAATAAATAAAAAATATAAAATAGCGAATAAAGAAATTGTTCTTCCTAATGAAGAAACAATATTTCATGCTAAATAACTATCAGGGAAATCAGAATATCGTCGGGGTATTCCGGCTAATCCAAGAAAATGTTGAGGAAAGAATGTTAAATTTACTCCAATAAATATTATTGCAAATTGAAGCTTTAATCATGTTGGGTTTATTGTTAATCCTGTTAATAAGGGGTATCAATGAATAAATCCTGCTATAATTGCAAATACAGCTCCTATAGATAAGACATAATGGAAATGAGCAACAACATAGTAAGTATCATGTAAAACAATATCAAGAGAAGAATTAGCTAATACAACTCCTGTTAATCCTCCTACTGTAAATAAAAATACAAATCCAAATGATCAAAGTATAGCTGGAGTATAAGTAAGTTGTGTACCATGTAAAGTAGCTAATCAACTAAAAATTTTAATTCCTGTAGGAACAGCAATAATTATAGTTGCAGAAGTAAAATAAGCTCGTGTATCTACATCTATTCCTACTGTAAATATATGATGGGCTCATACAATAAATCCTAATAATCCAATAGCTAATATTGCATAAATTATTCCTAAATTTCCAAAAGTTTCCTTTTTACCTCTTTCTTGAGTAATAATATGAGAAATTATTCCAAATCCTGGTAAAATTAAAATATAAACTTCAGGATGACCGAAAAATCAAAATAAATGTTGATATAAAATTGGGTCTCCTCCTCCGGCAGGGTCAAAGAAGGAAGTATTTAAGTTTCGATCTGTTAGTAATATAGTAATTGCTCCTGCTAATACGGGTAAAGATAATAATAATAATACTGCTGTAATTACTACTGATCAAACAAATAATGGTATTCGATCAAGTGTAATTCCTGGAGATCGTATATTAATTACTGTAGTAATAAAATTTACTGCTCCTAAAATAGAAGAAATTCCTGCTAAATGAAGAGAAAAAATAGCTAAATCAACTGAAGCTCCAGCATGAGCAATTCCAGAGGAAAGAGGAGGGTAAACAGTTCACCCTGTCCCAGCTCCATTTTCTACTATACTACTAGAAATTAGTAAAGTTAAAGAAGGGGGTAATATTCAAAATCTTATATTATTTATTCGAGGGAATGCCATATCAGGGGCTCCTAATATTAAAGGTACAAGTCAATTTCCAAATCCTCCAATTATAATAGGTATAACTATAAAAAAAATTATAATAAAAGCGTGAGCTGTTACAATAACATTATAAATTTGATCATCTCCAATAAAGGCTCCTGGGTGTCCTAATTCAGCTCGAATTAAAATTCTTAGGGAAGTACCTACTATTCCAGCTCAAGCTCCAAAAATAAAATATAAAGTTCCAATATCCTTATGATTAGTTGAAAATAGTCATTGTCGCGATTAAATGGCTGAAGGTTAGGCGATAAATTGTAAATTTATTTATGGGAAAATATTCTCTTTAATCAGGCTTTATAGTCAATAATGATATTAGACTGCAATTCTAAAGGAATAAATGTTTTATTAAAGCTTAAGAATTAAAAGATTAATACAAATATTTTCAGCTTTGAAGGCTATTAGTTTATTTAACTTAAATTCTTATAGGACTATGTAAACTATAAAAATTAAAATTAACCCTCTAATTGAAATAAAATTAAATACTAAATTAATTGAAGATAATTTTCTATTATAATTATTTTTTAATGATCATGAATTTTTTTGATAGTTAAGTATAAAAATACTGTAAGAAAGACGTAAATAAAAAAATAAAGTGATTAAAGTTAAACATACTCTAATAATTAAGATAAAAAATTGATTTATATTTGTTAAATTTTGAATAACTAATCATTTTGGTAAAAATCCTAAGAATGGGGGTAATCCTCCTAAAGATAATAAATTTAAAAAAATTAATAATTTTACAATAGGACTTATTAATGAAATATTAAAAATTTGATTAAAATAAAATAATTTAAAATTATTGAATATTAAAACAATTGAAAAAGATAATAAAGAATATATTAAAAAATAAGTTATTCATAATATTTCATTATTTATTATTGCTAGTAATATTCATCCTAAATGATTAATAGATGAAAATGCTATTAATTTACGAATGGAAGTTTGATTTAGTCCCCCTAAAGATCCAATTAATATAGATAAAATAATAGAAATTATGAAAAAGTTATAAATAAAATTATATGAAATTAATATTAAAGGAGCAATTTTTTGTCATGTTATTAAAATTAGTCCATTAATTCAAGATAAGCCTTCTATAACTTCTGGAAATCAAAAATGAAAAGGAGCAGCTCCACTTTTTAATAATAAAGTTGATAAAATTAAAATTTCATTATAATTATTTAATAATAAAAAATTATTATTGTAAATAAATATTATTATAATAATTGCAAACAAAAGAATAGAAGAAGCAAAAGCCTGGGTTAAAAAATATTTAAGAGATCTTTCAGAGGTTAATAAATTTTTTTTATTATCATTTATTAGGGGGATAAATGATAATAAATTAATTTCTAATCCTATTCAAGCTCCTAACCAGGAATTTGATGAAATAGTTACTAATGTACCAAAAATTAATGTAATAAAAAAAATATTATTAGAAATTTTTATAATTAAAAAGAAAAGGATTATAACCTTTATAAGTGGGGTATGAACCCAATAGCTTAATTAGCTTATCTTTTTATATTTTGGTGTATGACGCACAAAAGATTTTGATTCTTTTAGAAATAGTTTAATTCTATTAAATATAATGAATGAAACATAAATTTTCATGATTTACCCTATCAAGGTAATCCTTTTTATCAGGCAATTCATT